ATTCTTATGCTTTTTTTGTCACAAATAAGAATCCGAAGTTGCCGACCCAATTCGGATACCAGAAAGATCACCATATATAACACAAAATTTCTCCTCCGATTCTTTCTAGTCGAGCTTCTCGATCTGTCATTATCCCTCGAGAAGTAGAAAGAATTACAAGCCCCATTCCTCCTAAAATCTTAGGGATTCGTTGATAGTTAGAATAGATTCGTACCCCGGGTCGGCTGATACGTTTTAAAATAGTTCTATATGGCCCTTTTCTATGCCTTCTTCTATATCGTAGGGTTGAAACTAAGAAATTTGTGTTCCTTTCTCGGTGTTTCCTCACGTTTTCGATAAAGCCTTCTCGTAGAAGTATTTTCACAATCTTTTCTGTAATCTTAGTGGATGCTATTCGAACCAGTTCTTTGTTATCCATCTCCGCGTTTCGTATAGAAGTGAGTATGTCGGCAATAGTGTCCCTACCCATGATGAGCTATAATCATTGGTGCCTTCGAGTTTTTTTTATTCTCAACATGCTCTTTCTTTTTTTTTCTTTATCAATTATTCATATTTAAGGGATATACGTGAGACACAATTTACTAATTCATTGAATCTATTTCAGATACACTAAAAATATCGCGGTCTCATCTATGAGTTTTTATAAGACTTCAGGGGCTAATGAGACTATTTTAGTAAAATTCAACTCTCTCAATTCCCAAGCGATCGCACCAAAGACGCGAGTTCCTTTTGGATTGCCTTTTTGATCAATGACAACTGCGGCATTGTCATCATATTGGATTATCATGCCATTGTCACGTTTGAGTTCTTTACATGTACGTACAACTACAGCTCTGATCACTTCTGATCTTTCTAGAGGCATATGAGGCACTGCTTCTTTGATTACAGCAACAATAATGTCACCAATATAAGCATATTGGCGATTACTAGCTCCTAGGATTCGAATACACATCAATTTTCGAGCTCCGCTGTTGTCTGCTACATTTAAATGGGTCTGAGATTGAATCATAGCTTTTTTTGATCTTTTCTTTCAATCCAAAGAAAGGGCAAAGGAAAAAAGAAATATTGTTTGTCCAAAAAAAACCAACTGTAGGTTGGTTTTTCATCAGAAAGACCCCTTTTCTTTGTTTGCATAGCCCTATTCGACAATAAGGAATTGAGTTCGTATAGGCATTTTGGACGCAGCTATGGAAATAGCTTCTCTAGCTACTTTTTCTGATACCCCAACCATTTCATAAAGTATTCGACCTGGTTTCACGACCGATACCCAATATTCGGGAGATCCTTTCCCCGAACCCATACGCGTTTCCGTTGGTCTTATTGTAACAGGTTTGTCTGGAAATATGCGTACCCATACTTTTCCACCACGACGCGCATACCGTGTCATTGCTCGTCGTCCTGCTTCTATTTGTCTCGATGTGATCCAAGCCGGCTCAAGTGCCTGAAGAGCATATCGACCGAAACAAATCCGATTGCCTCGATAAGAAACGCCCCGCATTCTTCCTCTATGTTGTTTACGGAATCTGGTTCTTTTGGGGTTATAGTTGATGGTTGTTTCACAATTCCATCTCTACTGCAGAACCGGACATGAGAGTTTCTTCTCATCCAGCTCCTCGCGAATGAAACGATTCAAGAATATTAGAGATAGGTATTCAATGAATAATACACTGAATCATAGGATTTTTTTTTCTAAGATTGTAGACACGAATAGACGTATAGATAGCTCTATAGATTTCGAATCTAATTTGATTTCTAATTTCTTTTTGATATAAGAGATAACCAATCTTGATTTGGACTTTTCGTGAATATCCTAAAACGTCGTAAGGCTTTCGCGGGCGAATATTGACTCTTTCAAGATCTGGTTCATCCGAAGGGTCAGTCCAGGACCTCTCAGAATAACTGAATTGGTTTTTGGTGCGTTCCGCCATCCCACCCAATGAATTATTCGAATTCGTTTTCAATAGAATTTTTTGCAGTCACAGGTTCCGTCGTTCCCATCACTTCTTGTTGAATGGCTAGGCCGAATTTTCCGCAATGGAGCTCGTAATTGCATTTGTTGTTCCTAAGTCAATTTTCTCAGCCTAAAAATGGACTTGATGCTCTTTGTTTTGGTTTAGATTCTTCCTACGTATTGATGCTTTATTACACTGCCTTTTCTGAGATGATTCATAGACCATACATATTGGAATAATATATCATGGATATTCTAGTTCTTTCTTTCTATCACCCTTCCATTTACCCGATCCTTTTCTTTTCTTTCACAATCCATACTCAGATTGATTTTTAAAATAAAAAGAGTTCAGTTGCTACAACTCTTTGATCAATCGATCATAGAGTGACTGGTGCCTTGGATCCAGATAATACGAAGCAATGAGCTGGTTATTAGTTCTATAGTTATGAGTTCTATCATTATTCGCTCATACTCCTATTGTGGTATGGGCCGTCTCCCTTTTTTTGAACCCTAACTTAAACCAAAAGGAAATAACCGACGAGTCACACACTAAGCATAGCAATTATACAAAAGGGTCAATCTAATTTTTATTCAATCCTATAGAATAGAATCGAATAAAAAGAAAAAAGAATTGCTCATTCGTTGGATAGAACAAAAATCAAAACAAAGGAGCCTTATTCCTCGCCCGCAAATATCCAAATTTTGATGCCTAATACCCCATAAATCATTCGAACTGTATATGAACAATAATCTATTTTAGCTCGAATGGTTTGTAGCGGAACCCTACCTTCTCTGATCCATTCGACACGTGCAATTTCTTTTCCGTCGATACGGCCTGCAATTTGTACTTGAATTCCTTTTGTATTCCCTTCGGCAATGAGTAATTCAATTCCGGTTTTCATTGCCATTCGAAATGGAACTCTTTCTTTTAATTGTTTGGCTATGTATTCAGCAAGAATAGTAGGCTGTCCATAGGGCTTTGTAATTATTGTGATAGCAATGTTGAGTTTATAGTTCACAGAATAAAACCCTTTTTCTACATTGGTCTGTAATTCTTTGATTCTTTGGGGTTTCCCCTTTCTTAAAAATTTTGGCAAGTCTGGGAAGCTCGTATAGATTACGACCTTTATCACATCGATACTTTTTTGAATCTCTATACGTGAAATGATTGTCTCATCAGAAGGTATGTTTTTTTTTACATTTTTCTTTATACAATCACGTACAAAATTCTTGATACAATCACGTATTTTTTGATCTTCCTGAAGACTTTTGGAGTAATTTTTTGGTTCTGCAAACCAAAGGGAATGATGTCTTTGGGTTGTACCAAGTCTCAAACCAAGTGGATTTATTTTTTGTCCCATACACCCTCACTCTCCCTATTAGCACAGTTCAATTTCAATCTGTCTCGATCTATCATATCGAAATACCTCTCTCTTATATCTGTATATATATATATCGTATATATCTCTATCCATCTTTTTTTATCCATATGTGATCTTTCGATATATCTTTCAATATAAGAGTTATTGATAGGTGGTTCTTTTTACACGTCTCGGACAGATATGGGTTTTACCCATATGTAATCTGTCGATACATCTTTCAATACAATAGTTATATGACAGGTGGTTCTTTTTATCGGATAACTATGTCCTCGTGCTCGAGGTTTTAACTTTTTCCTGATAGTACCCCTATTGACTTCGGCTTGACTAATGATTAAATCTGTTTTCTTTATCCTCATATTGTGACTTGCATTGGCTGCCGCAGAATAAACCAATTTGAAAATAGGGTAACATGCTCGATAAGGCATGAGTGCTAATATCAGAAGTGTTTCTTTGTAGGAACGTCCACGAATCTGATCAATGACTCTTCGCGCTTTGTGAGGAGACAGACGGATATGTTGGCCTAAAGCGTAGACTTCTCCAAGTTCGTTTTTCTTTCTCATCAGGGTTACCTCCCACGAATGAACGATAAGCACCGAATATTCACTTTATTCATTCAGATTAACGACGAGATTTATTATCGTTTCTCGTATGTTTCTGGAAATTAAGAGTAGGTGCAAATTCTCCCAATTTTTGACCTACCATATGCTCTGTTATATAAACAGGCAAATGCTCCTTTCCATTATGAATGGCGATTGTATGTCCGATCATTGTGGGTATAATGGTAGATCCCCGGGACCAAGTTATAATTATTTCTTTTTCCCCCTTGATGTTGAGTTTCTCAATTTTTTCTAATAAATGATTCGCAACAAAAGGATTTTTTTTTTTTGAACGTGGCACAGCTACTTACTCCTATCTTTTTTCTTTTGTAAAGACGAAGAAACATATTCGATGTTCAAGATTTTCCTATTTAGTACGTCGACGAAGAATGCAACTATCGCTATATTTATTCTGTTTTCTACTTCTTCTTCCAAGTGCAGGATAACCCCAAGGGGTTGTGGGGTGTTTTCTACCAATGGGGGCCCTTCCTTCGCCACCCCCATGGGGATGGTCTACAGGGTTCATAACCACTCCTCTGACTACAGGACGCTTACCTAGCCAACGCTTAGATCCGGCTCTACGCATCAAACTTTTCTGTCTCACCCCAACATTACCCACTTGTCCGACTGTTGCTGAGCAGTTTTTTGATATCAAACGGACCTCCCCGGATGGTAATCTTAATGTCGCCGATTTACCTTCTTTTGCAATCAGTTTTGCTACAGCCCCTGCTGCTCTAGCCAACTGTCCACCTTTTCCAAGTGTGATTTCTATGTTATGGATGGCCGTGCCTAAGGGCATATCGGTTGAAGTAGATTCGTCTTTTTGATCAATCAAAACCTCTTCCCAAACTGTACAAGCTTCTTTCCAAAGCATACGGCTTTCTGAATGTATAGGAGGATATCTAGACGGATGGATCCTATATGAATCGTATGATGAAGTATCACATGAGTGGATAGATAGGCATCCAAATAGGCCGAATCACTCATATGATGATATTCTACATTCTCGGTCTCTCCGTTCCGTCATCTGGCTTATGTTCTTCAGGTAGCATTCAGACCGAATGACTCTATGAAATTACGTCGATACTTCCAAATATTAGGGGTAACGTAGGAGACATCTCTCTTTTTCCCCGGGGGGTAGAATTACCACAGCTTAGCTTTCAATTCGCCTCTGACCATCAAATGAAATGTGCATAATTTCTTTTCTTCTCTTTGAAACTAAAGGGCGTTTCTGGTTCTGTCGGTGCTTCAAACAATTTTTTGTCTTCTCCATATTACCATATCTCTAGAGTCAATAATTTTATATGAGAAACTATTAAACTCAATCACTTGCTGCCGTTACTCTTCAGTTTTCTGTTGAGGTCTATTCCGTAGAGGCATTCAAATAGGATTCGTGATCGATTTCTAGGTTTCGTCGTAAACCTGATTGGTTACTTCCAATTACGTAAATCCATGGTTCAAACCGCACTCAAAGGTAGGGCATTTCCCATTGAGATAGGAACTTCTGTACCCGAACGAATGGTATCTCCAATTCTCGCCCCTCTGGGATGTAAAATATATATCTTCTCACCATCCCCATAGTGTATGAGACAAATGTGCGCATTTCGATTCGGGTCGTATTCTATGGTTATGATTTTCCCAGATATGTCTTTTTCATTCCGTCGAAAATCGATTTTACGGTATAGACGCTTATGACCTCCCCCTCTATGCCTTGCGGTAATGATGCCTCTGGCATTCCTCCCTTTCCCAGAATGATGCTGTCCAGAGATCAAATTCTTTCGTGGATTGGATTTCCCTCGCCTGTCTGTGGCCCCATTGCGTGGGCTCGGGGTAGAAGTTTTGTAGAAATGGATCGCCGTGTTATTCAGTATTTTGATTGAAGCTCTTTTCTTTCGGCCAAAGGGGTGGAATAGAATAACCCGGTTGAAGCGTAATGATCATACGTCTGTAATGCCTTGTATGTCCCCGAATAGGGCCCATTCTTCGACCCTTTCCCGGGAGCCGATGACTATTCATCGCTATTACCTTAACCCCAAAGAAGAGTTCGACCCAATGCTTGATTTCTGTCCTAGTTGATCCGGGTTCGACATTAGAAGTATATTGATTCTTCCCCACCAATAGCCTAACACTTTTTTCTGTAACTACTGCATATTTGATTTCATCCATAAATCCACTTTCTTTCCTATGAGTTCCAGTATTGATAAGAATTCGAATTCTTACGGTTCATATGTTATAGTATGAATATACCACACCAATTCGTTTTCGAGTACGATTCGAATTCGAATCTACCGAATCGAACGAATCTCCTAGAGAACTCTATCGAAATCGAACTCTCTCGAAATAAAATAGAAGATCGAAAGAATTCGGAAAACCAGAAAACCCATCTAGATCGGTATATAGGTATATAACCATAAAAATACAATTGATTCATTTCTCTGATGATGATGAGACCGAGCCAGTTCCAATAGACTGAACTTCTCCCATTAATGTGCATCCAGTAGGAATTGAACCTACGAATTCGCCAATTATGAGTTGGGCGCTTTAACCATTCAGCCATGGATGCTTGGATCATCATACATCGTGAATAAATCAGTTCCACCTTTACAGAAACCGGAATTAATAATTATGCCAAAAAAACTGCGGACAGGCTATGAAGTGCAATTATGGATCTTCGAATTGAGAGAGATATTGAGAGAAAGTCAGAATTTTGGCTATTTGTTAGATTCATGGCCCCAATTCGATTTAGTGGGATCTTTGACTTACCTTTTTTTCCACCAAGAACGTTTTCTGAAACTTTTTGACCCCCGCATTTGGAGTATCCTCCTTTCGGGTTCACCAAGCAACCGATCTTTCACGAGCAAAGTTGCCGTATTGGGTAAGGGTGTAGTACTGATTCTAGTAGCGGTCGTTATATCTCGTATGCACCATCAAACTATGGTCGAACGAAAAAATCTCTATTTGAGGGGGCTTCTTCCTCTCCCTATGAATTCCATTGGACCCAGAAATGATACATTGTTTCGGTCGTCGCATAGGTTGGTTGTTTCGCTTCTGTATCTTCCAAAAGGGAAAAAGATCTCTGAGAGTTGTTTCATGGATCCGAAAGGGAGTCCTTGGGTTCTCCCAATAACTCAAAAGTGTATCATGCCTGACTCGAACTGGGGTTCGCGGTGGTGGAGGAACTGGATCGGAACCAATAGGGATTCTAGTTGGAAGATATCGACCGAAACCGTAGCTGGAATTGAGATCTCATTCAAAGAGAAAGATCTCCAATATCTGGAGTTTCTTTTTGTATCCTATACGACGGATGATCCGATCGGCAGGGACCACGATTGGGACTGGTTTGATGGCCTTTCTCCGAGGAAGAAGCGAACCAGAATCAACTTGAATTCGGGACAGCTATTCGAAATCTTAGTGAAACACTGGATTTGTTATCTCATGCCTGCTTTTCGTGAAAAAAGACCAATGGAAGGGGAGGGTTTCTTCAAACAACAGGGATCGGATTTTTTGAGGAAGGTATCGAGAGAGAATTGGATTTGGTTAGACAATGGGTGGTTGGGAAACAAGGTTGGGTTTTTTAGCAAGGTATGGAATGTCTCGTCAAATATTCACTCTGATTCCCCAAGATCTAGTTTCTTTCATTCTAGCCAATTGAAAGGATCTTCTGATCAATCCAGAGCTGCTTTCGATTCCATTAGGAATAAGGATTCGGAATCTCACACATTGATCAATCAAAGAGAGATTCAACAACTCAAAGAAAGATCCATTCTTTTGGATTGGGATCCTTCCTTTCTTCACACGGAACGAACCGAGATAGAATCCGACCGATTCCCGCAAAGCCTTTCTGGAGATTCCTCAATGTCCCAGCGATTCGCGGAACGTGAGAAGCAGATGATTCGTCAGCTGCTTCCGGAAGAAATCGAAGAATTTCTTGGGAATCCTACAAGATCAATTCGTTCTTTTTTCTCGGACAGATGGTCCGAACTTCATCTGGGTTCGAATCCTACGGAGAGGTCCGATCCTAAATTGTTGAAGAAACAACACGATGTTTCTTTTGTCCCTTCCAGGCGATCGGAAAAGAAAGAAATAGTGGATCTATTCAAGATCATTCCGTATTTACAAAAGACCATCTCAATTCATCCTATTTCATCAGATCCGGGCTGTGCTATGGTTCCGAAGGCTGAACGGGATCTGGACAGTTCCAATAAGATTTCATTCTTGACCCAAAATCCATTTTTTGATTTCTTTCATCTATTCCATGACCGGAACAGGGTGGGGTACACGTTAGACCACGATTTTGAATCAGAAGAGAGATTTTTAACAATGGCAGATCTACTCATTCTATCAATTGCATATAGATACAAATGGACCCGCAATTTCCCGGAACATTTCATTTCTGAGGCGAAGAGGCGTTTTCAATTTCAAGTAGTGTTCGATCGATATCATCATCATCGAGATCGCTTACGTATTCATCGATCTCGCTATCGATTCCGTATTCATCTGAATCGATTCCGTATTCATCGATCTCGATTCCGTATTCATCTGAATCGATTCCGTATTCATCTGAATCGAGATCGATTCTGGATTCATCTAAATCGAGATCGATTCTGGATTCATCTGAATCGATTCCGTATTCATTTGAATCGATTCCGTATTCATCTGAATCGATTCCGTATTCATCTGAATCGATTCCGTATTCATCTGAATCGATTCCGTATTCATCTGAATGGCTTCTGTAGTCATCTGAATCGATTCCGTATTCATCTGAATGGCTTCTGTAGTCATCTGAATCGATTCCGTATTCATCTGAATGGCTTCTGTAGTCATCTGAATCGATTCCGTAGGAATCCGACTCAATATTGGCTTGATTGGGCCGAGTTTATGGTCGAACTGTCGAAGTCACATCCCTTTATGAGGAAGTCACCTCGTTTCCTTTTGGGGAAGGCATCTTTATTTTTGTCGAATTCACGTCCCTTTTGGTCGAAGTCACTTCTCTTCTTTTTTTCGAAGTCACTTCTCTTTTTGTCCTTTTTGTCGAAGTCACTTCCTTTTTTCTTTTTGAGTATCGGAAGTCCCCCCATTCCTGGGTCTGAGATCCCCATCTCTATCTATGAATTGAAAGGGCCGAATGATCAACTCTGCAATTCGTTGTTAGAATCAATATTGGATAACACGGATTCCTATTTCTCAATGATATCCCACGATCGAGACAATTGGCTTAATCCCGTGAAACCATTTCATCGAAGTTCATTGATATCTTCTTTTTCTAAAGCAAATCGACTTCGATTCTTGAATAATCCACATCACTTCTGGTTCGATTGTAACAAAAAATTCCCTTTTTCTAAAAAATTCCCTTTTTCTGTGGAAAAGGCCCTTCTCAAGAATTCGGATCTTACGTATGGACAATTCCTCACTATCTTGTTCATTCGCAACAAAAGATTTTCTTTGTGCGTCGGTAACAAAAAACATGTTTTTTTGGAGCGAGATACGATTTCACCAATCGAGTCACAGGTATCGAAGATATTCCTACCTAAGGATTTGCCACAAAGTGGTGACGAAACGTCTAACTTGTACAAATCTTTCCATTTTCCAATGCGATCCGATCCATTCGTTGGTAGAGCTATTTATTCGATCGCAGACATTTCTGGAACACCTCTAACAGAGGGACAAATAGTCCATTTTGAAAGAACGGATTGTCCACCTCTTTCAGATATGAATCTATCTGATTCCGAAGGGAAGCAGTATCTCAATTTCAATTCAAACATTCCCACTTACTGGGCTGAGAAATCCAAAAAGAGGAAAAAACGGAGTCTTATTACGTTTAAGAAACGGGAGATGGATGATAGAACGCTTGAACGAGCGCGTGCTTTTTTAAATCTCTCACAATGGACTCTGTTCCAACCCTATATAATACCGTGGTTCTTTACTTTGACAGGGTTCAGGTATCTCAAATTCGCCCTTTTCGATCCTTTTTCACACCTATTGGGCAGTCACATATCTCTTTTTCAGAGTCGTCTGGAGATATCCTGGTTGATTCTTCAAACAAAATTGTGGTTGCGTCTTTCAAAATGGAATCTCAGTGGGATTTCGAGTTATTGGGTACAGATGTATCTTCGGTCCACAAAAATGATTCATCGAAATAATGAGTCACCCCTATGGCTGAGATCATCAAATGCTCGGGAGTTCCTCATCCTTTTCCTTCTTCTTGTTGCTGGATATCTCGTTAATACCCATCTTCTCTTTGTTTCCCGAGCCTCTAGTGAGTTACAGACGGATTTCAAAAAGATCAAATCTTTGATGATTCCATCATACATGATTGAGTTGCGAAAACTTCTGGATAGGTATCCTACATCTGAGCGAAATTCTTTCTGGGTAAAGAATCCCTTTCGAGTTGCTCTGAAACAATTCGTCTATTTTCTCGAAGCAATATGGGGTTCCGCTTTTAGGGGTGGTGGTCCCGCTTATGGGTTCAAATCCGTAGGTTCTAAGAAGACATTTTGGAATAGCAATCTCATCGGTATCATTATCATGGATTTCCTAAGGATCCTACCAAATCCCATCAATCGAATCACTTTTTGGAGAAATACGAGACATCTAAGTCGTACAAGTAAAGAGCTCTATTCATTGCTAGTGAACGTTGAGTGGATTGATGATCAAATAGAATCCTGGGTCGCGAACAGTGATTTGATTGAGGATGAAGAAAGAGAATTCTTGGTTCAGTTCTCCACCTTAACGACCGAAAAAAGGATGGATCAAATGCTATTGAGTCTGACTCATAGTGATGGTTTATCAAAGAATGACTCTAGTTATCAAATGGTTGAACAACCGGGATCCATTTACTTACGATATGTAGTTGACATTCATCAAAAGGATCTAATGAATTATGAGTTCAATAGATCCTGTTTAGCCGAAAGACGGATATTCCTTGCTCATTTTCAGACAATCACTTATTCACAAACCTCGTGTGGGGCTACTCATTTCCGATCTCATGGAAAAAAACCCTTTTCGATCCGCGTAGCCCTATCCCCCTCTAGGGGTATTTTAGTGATAGGTTCGATAGGAACTGGACGATCCTATTTGGTCAAATCCCTTGCGACAAACTCCTATCTTCCTTTCATTACGGTAGTTCCGAACAAGTTCCGGGATGACATTTTTCCTAAGATCGATCCTTATGATAGTGACGCTGACGATCTTGATCTTGATAATGATTCTAGTGATAGTGATAGTGATGAGAGTGACGCTATTGATAGTGATGAGAGTGACGATAGCGATAGCGATGATGACCTTGATATAGATGATATAGAGCTGCTAAATGAGCTAACTACGGATAGGGATGGACTCCCACTAGAGCGATTTAGTATCCTCCTTCCATTCGAATTAGCAAAAGCAATGTCCCCTTGCATACTCTGGATTCCAAACATTCATGATCTGTCTGTGCGTGCGTCGAATGACTTATCCCTCGGTCTATTAGTGAACTCTCTCTCCAGGGATTGTGAAAGATGCTCCACTAGCAATATCCTTGTTATTGCTTCGACTCATATTCCCCAAAAAGTGGATCCCGCTCTAATAGCTCCGAATAAATTAAATACATGCCTTAAGCTACGAAGGCTTCTTATTCCACAACAACGAAAGCACTTTTTCACTCTTTCATATACTAGGGGATTTCACTTGGAAAAGAAACTGTCGAATCCTAATGGATTCGGGTCCCTAACCATGGGTTCCAGTGTACGAGATCTTGTAGCACTTACCAATGAGGCCCTATCCCTTAGTATTGCACAGAAGAAATCCACTATAGACACTCATACAATTCGATCCGCTCTTCATAGACAAACTTGGAATTTGCGAGCCAAGGTAAGACCCGTTCCGGATCATGGGATCCTTTTCTATCAGATAGGAAGGGCTGTTGCACAAAATGTACTTCTAAGTAATGGCTCCATAGATCCTATATCTCTCTATCTGATGAAGAGATTCCCTAAGGAAGGGGGTTCTTATTTGTACAACTGGTACTTCGAGCTTGCAACGAGCATGAAGAGATTAACGATACTTCTTTATCTTTTGAGTTGTTCTGCCGGATCGGTCGCTCATGATCTTTGGTCTCTACCCGGACCCGATGAAAAAAATGGGATCACTTCTTATTTGGTTGAGACTGATTCTGCTCTAGTTCGTGGCCTATTAGAAGTATTCGAAGGAGAAGGCACTCTATCCTCTCGGACAGAAAAAGAGGGCAGTCAGTTTGATAATGATCGAGTGACATTTCTTCTTCGGTCCGAACGAAGGAATCCCTTAGATATGATGCAAAATGGATTTTGTTCTAGCGTTGATCCGAAATTTCTCTATGAAAACGACGAATTTGAATTGGAAGAAGGGGTTGGATTTAGAGAAGGAGACCGCGACCCGCTACCGATAGAGGATGATTTCTTCAATGACATAGTTTGGGCTCCTAGACTATGGTACCCCGATCTATTTGGTTGGATCGAAAGTCCCAATGAATTGGGATTTCCCTATTGGGCCAGGTCATTTTTGGGCACGCGGATCATTTCTCATCAAGAGAATGATTCGGAAGAGAATGATTCG